TAGAAGATTTTACAAAGCCCTTATCACTTAGTTTTCGACTTTTCGGGAATATCTTAGCGGATGAATTAGTAGTTGTTGTTCTTGTTTCTTTAGTACCTTCAGTGGTTCCTATCCCTGTCATGTTCCTTGGATTATTTACAAGTGGTATTCAAGCTCTTATTTTTGCAACTTTAGCCGCGGCTTATATAGGTGAATCCATGGAGGGCCATCATTGAAATAGTCTTTTTTTTTTTAGCTTAGTGCAAAGCAATGTATGTGTATGTTTGGCTCAAAATGATTTACTTAAGGAATAGAAATAGACAAGACTCTATATACGATAGAAAGCAATAGGAACAAAAAAATATAAAATTACGATATTAGAGAGTTGTAAAAAAAAGGAAAGAGATCTAAAAGATCTTTTTCCTAAAATTCCCCTTTCGTCCACTTAATATCCTACCTTTCCTCGACGAATATTCACTTTCTATTATATTTATATTGGTCAGCCAATCTTCTTAGATAAATCATAATTTGAATCAAATCTATGTTTACGACGTGTGATTAAATAAAAAACAGGAGAAACAATTCTCCTTTATAGTTGATTTTATTCAACAATTGACCAAAAGAAAATATTATTAAATAATAAATTGCATGAACTTAGAGCAATCAAATAATGACATTTCTATGCAATAATTCGCCCTAATCAATTTTATTTGCCCATTTAGATTGTATTCGGTTGGAATAATGATAAAGAAAACGGAAGGCAGAAAAGAATTTACAAAAAACGGGATTCCTAAAAAAATGGATTGATTCTCGAATCCGATTGAATCTAAGGTTTACGTTCTGGAAGAAAGACATGTATATGTGATATTAGATATTGACTAGTTATATATGAACTAAAGATCTATTTCATTTGCCCTACTATTGTGTGTGGGGTCCAATAGAAGTCCTTTCGTATCGTTGTGTCTGTGAATTGGCTGAATAAGAATAAAGAGATCAAATCAAGAAAAGATGGAAGAATTGAAATAACAGTTCGGAACCAAGAAATGGCAGAACAAAAGTTCTATGGATTCACAAAAACTCGGTGGATAGAAACGAAAAAAGAGATATCGAAGTCGTTCTGATGATTCAATAATATTATTACTAAAATTCGAAGTTCTTAGTTACTTCGACTGGATGAATCTTATCGATGGAATAATTAAGTCATAATTCATTGGTTGATTGTATCATTAACCATTTCTTTTTGTTGGTACGAGGAACTTATCATGAATCCACTGATTTCTGCTGCTTCCGTTATTGCTGCTGGATTGGCCGTAGGGCTTGCTTCTATTGGACCTGGAGTTGGTCAGGGGACTGCTGCGGGTCAAGCCGTAGAGGGTATCGCGAGACAGCCCGAGGCAGAGGGAAAAATACGAGGTACTCTATTGCTTAGTCTAGCTTTTATGGAAGCTTTAACAATTTATGGATTGGTTGTAGCATTAGCACTTTTATTTGCGAATCCTTTTGTTTAATCTTAGAAATAGGAAAAATACATATTTTTTTTTCCTATTTTATGGCCTTGGACTTGTCGTTTGCTTTTTCAAATTAGATCAAGATTTTACTCCTATAATTCTTTATTGGTTCAGAAAATAACCTACGGGAAGGGCTGATTTGCAGATGAGGAATTAGCATACCGACTCGCTTTCATCCTTCCCGTTCGTAGTCCAAGGGAAACTCTTTTTATGAGGTGTTTCAACAATCAAGGGGGTAGTTCATATTTTACTTTATAACTCGAATATTTTTTGACTCGATTTCAAAAAAAAAGAAAAGAATAAATAAAAAAGAGGGGCAAAGTGATAGAAAAAGAACTCTGGTCGATTTTTTAGTCTATCTATAAGAGGAGATTATATGAAAAATGTAACCGATCCTTTCGTTTCTTTGGGCCACTGGCCATCTGCCGGGAGTTTCGGATTGAATACCGATATTTTAGCAACAAATCCAATAAATCTAAGTGTAGTGATTGGTGTATTGATCTTTTTTGGAAAGGGAGTGTGTGTGAGTTGTTTATTTCAAGAATAGGCTGGATCCAATCAGCTGTACCCTTTTCTGTTATAACTAGGAAAGAAAGGTGCATAATCTCGCGAATTACTTCTTAAGAAATTATATGGAAGAACCACAGCATTTCGTGATTAATTGGCAAATCCACTTTGATTCTCTAGCAACCAATAATGTGGGACTGTTAAGATGGTTAAAGCAAACCGTTTGAAGTCTAGACGCAGCATGGTACTCTTTCTACCACTATGTTAATATAGAGATGGTTTAAAAATGAATATTTTATTGATATAGAACACTCATCTCGATAAAATGATTTGAACCGCTTATTCTAAAATTATAAAAAAGGATATTTTCCCTCTTTTATCCAATGCTGAATCGACGACCTATGCCTTATGTATAAGTAAGAAGAATTTTTTGGATTTGAACTGAAGAAAAAAAAAAAAAGAAACAACTTTGCTGACAATTACATATTTTGGATTTTGTCAGAAGA